GGCGCCATATTCTAGGAGCCCAAACTATGTGATTGAATAAAGCCTCCTCGATCTGTTGCGGGTCGAGGACTCCTTCCCCTTCTTTAAACTCCGATTCGTAGTTTTCATAGAGAAATCTCTGATCAACGATAGAACAAGATCCATTTTGAATCATATTTAAGGGATTCCTTGGTTCGAGCCGAAGAAGCAATGTCACTCGATCATTATCAAACTGACTGCAATCTTTTTCTGTCCGTGAGGATCCCACCAGAGCGCCTTCTACTTCTAATAGGCCATGAACTAGATCAGAATCATTCTCAACGAGTCCATAAGAAGTGATCCCATTTTTTTCATCAGGTCCGGGTAGAGACCAAAGGTCTTGAGCGACCGATCCGGCAGAACAACTCAAAAGATAAAGAAGTATCGTTAATTTCTTCATGCTCGTTCCAAGTTCGAAGTACCATTTGTACAAATAAGAATCCCCTTCGTTACATGATTTCTTCTTCATATAGATAGATATAGGATCTATGAAGCAATTACTTAGAAGTACATTTTGTGAAACAGCCCTTCCTATCTGATAGAAAAGGATCCCATGATCCTGAACCGATCTTACCTGGGATCGCAAATCCCAAGTTTTTCTATGAAGAGCAGATCTAATTATATTAGTGTCTATAATGGATTTCTTTTGTATAATACTAATCGATAGGGCCTCATTGGTAAGTGCTACAAGATCTCGTACATTGGAACCCATAGTTATGGACCCGAATCCATTATTCTGGAACATTTTCTTTTCCAAGTGAAATCCCCTAGTATATGAAAGGGTGAAAAAGTGCTTTCGTTGTTGTGGAATAAGAAGCCTTCGTATCTTAATGCATGTATTTAATTTATTCGGAGCTATTAGAGCGGGATCTACTTTTTGGGGAATATGAGTCGAAGCAATAACAAGAATATTTCTAGTGGAACATCTTTCACAATCCCCGGAGAGATAGTTCACTAATAGACCGAGGGATAAGTAATTCGACTCATTCATATCCAGATCATGAATGTTTGGAATCCATATTATGCAAGGAGACATTGCTTTTGCTAATTCGAATTGAAGGGTGATATAAAATCGGTCTATTTCCGCCATCATATCCATATCCATAGCTAGCTCATTCATCCAAGTTAGAAACTCCAGCTCCCTATCAAGGTCACAGTCGATATCGTCACTATCATCAATATCGTCAATATCAATATCGTCACTATCATCACTATCGAAAATATCATCAATATCGTCACTATCGTAACCATCATCAATAACCTTAGGCTTATTAGCCAAGAACTTGTTCAGAAATACTGTAATGAAAGGAACATAGGAGTTTGTCGCTAGGGATTTGACCAAATAGGATCGTCCAATTCCTATAGAACCTATCACTAAAATACCCCTAGGGGGGGATAGGGCTAAGCGGAGCGAAAAGGGTTTTCCATGAGATGGGAAATGAAAACTATTAGCCCCACACGGGGTTTGTGAATAAGTGATTGTCTGATAATGAGCAAGGAATATCCGTCTTTCTGCTAAACAGGATGTATTGAACTCATAATTCATTAGATACTTTTTATGAATGTCAACTAAGTATCGTAAGTAAATTGCTCCCGGTTGTTCAATCATTTGATAACCAGAGTCATTCTTTGATAAATGATCACTATGAGTCAGACTCAATAGAATTTGATCAATCCTTTTTTCTGTCGTTAAGGTAGAGAACTGAACCAAGAATTCTCTTTCTTTATCATCAATCGAATCACTGGTCAAGACCCAGGATTCTATTTTATCATCAATCCAATCATAATTCACGTTTTTTCTTTTTCTTATCAAGGAATAGATCGCTTTACTTGTATGACTTAGATGTCTCGTATTTCTCGAAAAAGCGATTCGATTGATAGGATTTGGTATGATACTTATGAGATCGATGAGATTCAAATATTTCTTCTTAGAACGTATTGATTTGACCCCATAAGCGGGACCACTACCCCATAGCATGTTGCCGCCAGAAGCAGAACCCAGTATTTCTTCTATAGAATTTCTTAATTGTTCCAGAGCAACTAGAAAGAGATTCTTTAACCAGAAAGAATTCAGTTCAGATGTAGGATACCTATTCAGAAGTTTTCGCAACTCAATCATGTATGATGGAATCATCAAAGATTTGACCTTTTCGAACTCTGTCTGTAACTCACTATAGGCTCGAGAAAAAAAGAGAAGATGTGTATGAACGAGATATCCAGCAACAAGAAGAAGGAAAAAGATTGAATAGAGGAACTCCCGAACATTTGGCGATCTCAGATGTGTCGATATCAATGGTGACTCATTATTTCGATGAATAATTTCTTCGGACAGAAGAAGATTATGTAAACACTCACTCGAAATCTCACTTATCAGATTCCATAAGTATGGAAGACCCCATTTTTTCTGAAGAATTTGCCATGATCTATATGATCTATATAGAATATCATGAAAAATGGATACCAATTTTTGGCTGCTACTTAG